TGTATACCGCTTTTGGGCAACCCTCTCAACAACTAAGAGACCCATTCGAAGAACACGGGGATTAGTTAAAGTAATGAGCCTATCAACATTGGCAGGCTCATTACTTCAATTCAATGGAAATAATGAAAAATCATTTCATCTTTTTAGTTGGAACTTTCGGCGGTTCTCGAAAAAAAATAGCGAAAAAGATTATCCCTAGAGTTGAGACTAATAGAAATGTATAAACCAATGCTTCCATATATTCGTCGTGGTTTACAATTATAGCTTCCATACCTGTTTATATGAGATTATCTACCCAATAAAAAAAAAGGCACTGATTCAAATCAAAATTGATCAGGTATCCGAGGTAAAATTCAAAAATGAAAAAAAGGCGAAAAATACGAAAGCAATGTTGTATCAGTATCAGACTGTTTGTCTTCTTGTAGTTGGATCTCCAAGTTTTTGGAATGCTCCAAATTCTACTTGAGCATCCAAATCTGGGTCAATACCGGCAAAAACATCTCTGAACAAGGTTCTAGATCCATGCCAGATGTGTCCGAAGAAGAAGAGTAGGGCAAAGGAAGCATGTCCAAAAGTAAACCAACCCCTTGGACTACTACGAAAAACACCATCAGATTTCAAAGTAGCACGATCTAATTCAAAAATTTCACCCAATTGAGCACGTCTAGCATATTTTTTCACAGTAGCAGGATCACTATAACTGACCCCATTGAGTTCGCCACCATAGAACTCAACAGTTACACCTACTTGTTCCACGCTATACTTTGATTCGGCTCTTCTAAAAGGAACGTCGGCTCGAACAATTCCGTCTCCATCTATCAAAACAACAGGAAATGTTTCAAAAAAGGTAGGCATACGACGTACAAAGAGTTCGCGCCCTTCTTTATCTCGAAATATAGGGTGTCCTAACCATCCAACAGCTATTCCATCTCCGTTATCCATTGAACCCGCTCTGAATAATCCTCCTTTTGCCGGATTATTCCCAATATAATCATAAAACGCTAATTTTTCAGGAATTTTAGCCCAAGCTTCTGATAAACTTTGATTTTCGCCTAGTCCAGCACTAACTCTTCGATATATTTCTTGCTGAAAGTATCCCTGATCCCATTGATAACGAGTGGGACCAAATAATTCGATCGGGGTAGTTGCGGAACCATACCACATAGTTCCGGCAACAACAAAAGCTGCAAAAAAGACAGCAGCGATACTGCTGGAAAGGACAGTTTCAATATTGCCCATACGTAAGCCTTTATATAGACGTTGGGGCGGACGGACACTAAGATGGAATAGGCCTGCTAATATACCCAATGTGCCTGCTGCAATATGATGAGAGGCGATTCCCCCCGGAACAAAAGGATCAAAACCTTCTACACCCCATGCTGGATTTACAGATTGTACTTTTCCGGTTAATCCATAAGGATCGGACACCCATATTCCAGGACCATACAAGCCTGTTACATGAAACGCGCCAAAACCAAAACAAGCTACCCCAGAAAGAAATAGATGAATTCCAAAAATCTTAGGCAAATCCAAAGAAGGTTTTCCTGTACGTTCATCAGAAAAAATTTCTAAGTCCCAATAAACCCAATGCCAAATAGCTGCCAAAAAGCACAAACCAGAAAACACAATATGTGCTCCGGCTACACCTTCGTAACTCCAAATACCAGGATCTGTTATAGTCCCTCCTGTAATACTCCAACCGCCCCATGAATTGGTTATTCCTAAACGAGTCATGAAAGGTATAACAAACATACCCTGTCTCCACATTGGATCAAGAACGGGATCAGAGGGATCAAAAACTGCTAACTCATATAGAGCCATCGAACCGGCCCAACCAGCAACCAAAGCTGTATGCATTATATGGACAGAAATCAACCGACCAGGATCATTCAATACAACAGTATGAACACGATACCAAGGCAAACCCATGTAAATACCCCTTTATCAAAGAAAAATAGACACTATGTAACTTTATTGCATTGCATTGGAAAAAATTCTGGCTATGGAATGAACCTTTGTTCCGAAATAACCCATGGAACAATGATTAATCTGAATTCTATTCTGTTGGTAATAATGGAAAATTTATATTTGTAGGAAGAAAGAGAAGCAGATCTATTCTATACCCGATAAGTACCAATACGCAATGGGGAGGTTGATACTATTTTATATGAGTTAAGGCTTTCATACTTGTTCATCATTAGAAAGCTATATTCGTAAAAATTTTCTTTTATTCATTTTGTCTCCTTTTATGAACTTTTCGAATCGATTCAAAAAATCTCATAAAGGTTGATATTATGAAGACAATAACCCCATTCTTTATTAATTCTTTATTACGTTTCCACATCAAAGTGAAATAGAGTACTTAATTATTTTTTATTTTAGTTAATGCCTATTGGTGTTCCAAAAGTACCCTTCCGAAGTCCTGGAGAGGAAGATGCATCTTGGGTTGACGTATAGTGCGACTTGTCAGATCGATTGGGTCATATGGGATTTCCCCGTTCTCTCTCCCGATCGAGATATCCTTCCCTTCGCCCAAAAAAGATAGATTGAATCATGAAAAATTTGGAGCGTGAAGTGCAATCAGATTCATTTTTGAATTTTAGGGGAATTCATATTCTAAAATTAGAATAATTTATGGTTGGCTTGGTTGGACCAATAAATTGAAGTATCCAGGCTCCGTTTTTAAAAATCCCAATTAATAATAAATATATCAATGATTATTGCTTATAGGCTAAATTCTTTATTATTACTATTGAAATTATAAAGAGAATAGATATAAGTAAAGATCTAAACCTGAATCATTCCAATAAAAAAAGATGATGAATACGTTAAATACTAAATTTGGCTGAAAAACGTGCAATGAATTCAAGAGTAAAAAGGTGGTATTAGAAGTATTTGTCCTATATGTACAAATCGAAATCGGTCCCATTTTTACCCGGAGTAGAGCAGAAACCTAAAAGAATTAAATAGGCCCATTCAAGAACAAGAAAATGACCTCGAGATTTGGATTTGATCTCGATGAAAAACTACATCAATGAGAAGTTAGTTCGATAAGTTTAGTGAATTCTTTTTTATTATACTATTTATTATTACTAGGATTTAAAAATAGAATAAAAAGCCCTTTCATTATCATTAAAAGTTATAAATAGAAAGAACTGCTATGAAAAAAGAAAGAGGGCCGGAATCTACACATTGATTTTTTTCATTTTAACATTTGATTTTGAACCGTATGCATCAAAAGATGCATGTACGGTTCTTAAGGGATAAGAATTAACCCTAATCAACCGACTTTATCGAGAAAGATTACTTTTTTTAGGCCAAGAGGTTGATAGCGAGATCTCAAATCAACTTATTGGTCTTATGGTATATCTCAGTATCGAGGATGATACCGAGGATTTGTATTTGTTTATAAATTCTCCTGGCGGATGGGTAATACCTGGAGTAGCTATTTATGATACTATGCAATTTGTGCGACCCGATGTACATACAATATGCATGGGATTAGCCGCTTCAATGGGATCTTTTATTCTGGTCGGAGGAGAAATTACCAAACGTTTAGCATTCCCTCACGCTTGGCGCCAATGAGTTTTTTATTTGAGAAAAAAAAATAAGACTATGCCTTCGCTTCGCCATATAAAATATGAAATGAATATTAAGTAATAATAGCATGGCACTTTGAATTCGATATGATAAAATTTTGTATTTTTTTTTTTCTAAAAATTAGATTATGTATCGAGAGAGTAGTATGAGATTAAAGGGTATTTCTGATTTGATTTATCAGGAGTCCGTTTCAGCGTCACAAACTTTTTGTTTTCATACCAAAAGGCTCTTCCTTTTCAATTTATGTTTGAAAGAGTAAAACAAAATTCTTTTTTCTTCTTTGTTTTCGGATCAAAAAGAAACTTTGGGATTGCTGAATTACATACGAGATTAATAGATAAAGCAACGGAGCCATCATAGTATTTTTTAATTCCTACAAAAAAAAGAAGGGTGGTAATTGGATAATTTACTTAATCTGGATCTGATCGATCCTACTTTGCTCTTACCTAAATGGAAGAGAAAAGTAAATCCCATTGTAGAGCCGTATGCAATGCGCAAAATATGATATGCACGTACGGTTGCTCAATTATATCCTTTTTTCTTTTGCTTTTCTCTCGCATGCATAATGAGGCGAAGAGAAAAGAATCGTTTTTATGTTCTATACATCAGGGTAATGATTCATCAACCTGCTAGTTCTTTTTATGAGGCACAAACAGGAGAATTTGTCCTGGAAGCGGAAGAACTATTGAAACTACGCGAAACCCTCACAAGGGTTTATGTACAAAGAACGGGCAAACCTTTATGGGTTGTATCCGAAGATATGGAAAGGGATATTTTCATGTCAGCAACAGAAGCCCAAGCTCATGGAATTGTCGATCTTGTAGCGGTTGAATAACAATGAAAATGGTTAAATCCACGATTTAAGTTGAGAGTTTTTTTTCTTATACTGGGTTTCATATTCTAAAAAATATTAAATTAATTCGATATGATTCATAATCATCTGGTTAGGATTGATCTAAACCAGTCCATTATGTAATAAATAATTCAGCATGCCAACTATTAAACAACTTATTAGAAACGCAAGACAGCCAATCCGAAATGTAACGAAATCCCCCGCCCTGCGGGGGTGTCCTCAGCGTCGAGGAACATGTACTAGGGTGTATGTGTGACTCGTTCAGATTATGAGCTGGAACAAAAAACAAATAATTTTTCAGTCTCAATAATCAATACCCAATGAATAAGATAAAATGGAAGAACTCCAATCACTATCTAAAAAAAATCTATCATTTATTGGCTATTGGGTATGAAATTTATGGTTTCTCTTGGTGTAAATCCAATCAGCTCCATTTAAGATAAGAAGCAATATCCCATTGGTAGCAAATGTTATCCATTAAGCGGGATAAATCCTATTTCTTTGTCAAACAAAAATATTATGCTCCCATTCTTGCAAAACAAAACGGACTAACAGGGTCAGCTATCCAGAGCTAACCTTCAAAATGAAATACCGTTACTGTATAGGGAGATCTCATTGTGAAAGACCTATTACTAGATAATTCATGGGTAGAGCCAAAGAGTTTGAACTGTACAAGTTACCAATAAGATTGACCAAATGAAGTAAAGAGCTCCGGTGTATAGAGAGGACCTCACCGTTTAATAAGTAACCATAGAAACGAAGGAACCCACTATTTATTTATTCATCTGACACCTAATATCAATGAAATTTTTCGTTTTGAGCCTAGAAAAAGAAAAAATTGTGGCCAGGAAGGTTATAGTAGCAAAAGCCATTGGAATTTTTTTTTATACATTGGAAAAATAAGTTTTGTTATTCATAGACCAGGAACGGAGAAAAGAATAACTCACAAAAAAAAAAATCGATTAGTTATTCATAAAAGTTTAATTTATTAAATGACCAGAGTTAAACGCGGATATATAGCTCGAAGACGTAGAAAAAAAATTCGTTTATTTGCATCAAGCTTTCAGGGGGCTCATTCAAGACTTACTCGAACTATTGTTCAACAGAAAATAAGAGCTTTGGTTTCGGCTCATCGGGATAGAAATCGGCAAAAGCGAGATTTTCGTCGTTTGTGGATCACTCGGATAAACGCAGTAATTCGCGAAAAGGATATATACTATAAGTATAGTATATTTATAAATGATCTGTACAAGAGAAAGTTGCTTCTTAATCGTAAAATACTTGCACAAATAGCTATATTAAATAATAAATGTCTTCATATGATTTCCAATGAGATCCTAAAAAAAGAAGATTGGAAAGAATCCCCCGAAATGATTTAAAAAAGTTCCCCGGAGAATGAACTCCGGGAATATAAAGTAGAAAATAGTCTAATAAAATACGAGAATTTAGTCAGAGCCCATTGAATTCATTAATTCAATAAAAAAAATATTGATTCTCCATGATTTTTTTTTTACAACACGACAGGATTCTAGGATTTTGCGATTTCGAAAAAAACATCCATCTGGGTTGGAGTTCCGATTAGAATTTGGATTCAATTTAATAAAGAGTAAGCCTATTTCATTTTGGTTCTAAAACCCGTAGTTCTAGCGATCGACTCGGCTCTTTCAAATTGTTTTTCATTATTAAGAAAAGGTAACGAAGATAAAATACGAGCTTGTTTTATAGCAATAGTAATTAATCGTTGTTGTTTCAAGGTCAATCTATTCACTCGCCTAGATAATATTTTTCCTTGTTCACTAATAAATCGACTAATTAAACTCATGTTTCTATAATCAATTTTATCCCCCGATCCAATCGGGGGCAAACGTCTGCGAAATGATCGCTTAGATTTAAGAAAGGGTCGCTTGGATTTATCCATGGTTTTTTAGTTTCTTTTTTATTCTTTATTTTATATTATATTGATTTGTCTTTCTAATAAATAGAATTCGAATATGCTAATTATACTTATAACGTAACGCAAATCCTATTTATTATGTTATGATTCATTTTTATTAATTCGAATTCTTTTTTTTACCAAATAGGATTTTTTTTTATTTATATTTTATATATTAACTTACATACAGGGCTTATTTAGAAGATATTTTCTATTTCTATCTATCTATATAATATATAGAATAATAATCTTTTTATTATTTATCTTTCGACTAAATATTCAATTTTTTTATTTTTATCTAATTTAAATTATTTATAGATAAAGATATCTAATAATCTATATTCTATTTCTATCGATATCTAGATCTATTAATTAGAGATAACATATATCTAATATAAATATATGTATATATATATAAATTATATCTAGATATAGAAATCTCTATCAAGAATGTATGTTCTTTTGTCTTGTTCCTTCATAGATAAGCCTTCGTTCTATTTGATTTATTTTTTTATTTCTCCATGAATTGTATGTTTATGACAATAGGGACAAAATTTTCTTAATTCCAATCGACTAGGCGTATTGTGTCGATTCTTTTGAGTAATATATCTGGAAATACCCCTTGATTTTTTATTAAGATTCTTTCGGACACAACTAGTACATTCCAAAATAACTCTAACTCGAACATCTTTACCCTTGGCCATGAACCTCCTTTGTATTTGTTATTACTCTTATATTTTCGACCGGAAGCGAAGAGAAAGGACAAAAAGGAATTTATAATACAAAATACAAGAAAAAAGATTTCGTTGTAAGTAATAAAGAAATAGTAAATAAACTCTAAGGAATCAAAAAAGGAATCCAAATATTTATAAATAGATTTCGAATCACAGTAGAATATTTCAATCAAGTATCTTGTATAAGACTGTTTCCCTAAACCGATCTTTTCATTCCCGCTTTTTTTTGACTGAAAGTGAATCCACTTTTTTATTTGCGAATAAAAAAGAGAAAGGAGGGGAAGAAGGATTAGTCACAGATAGTGAATTCTCTCCCTAATCTTCCTTACCCCCCTCCCATGTCAATAACTAAAAAGAAAAAAAGGGGAATGTCAACGCAT